CAACGCCAACATTATTTGATTCCAAATTCAAAGCAATGCCTATTGTACCCTCTTCAAATTCTACTAATTCGCCTGCCATTACTTCATCAAGACCATAAATACGAGCAATGCCGTCGCCTACTTGAAGTACGGTACCGGTATTTACAATCTTTACTTCCCTATTATATTGCTCAATACGTTCACGGATAATATTACTAATCTCGTCGGCTCGAATGGTTACCATGAGTATTTCTTAATTATTTTTTTTTTCCAAAAAAAAATAATGCCTACAGTAGAAAGGCTAATCCATTATTTCTTGCATCGACCCAAACATGTCAATATTAGCACTGATGGTACGTAAATGTAACTCGCTGGTCAAACAACTATTCAGAGTTTCTATAGCTCCTTGTAAGGCTTGTTGAAAAACCCGTTGTCGAACTTGATTAATCGCTCTTTGTTGTTCAAAATGAATGGTTTCATTTTTGTAATTTTCTAATTGTTCCAAAGTCTTATAAGTTGAATTAATTAAATTCAATTTTTCTCGTTCTATCTCAGAGTAGCCGCTTACTCGAAACTGATCTGCTTCGATTTCCACTTTCAGTAAGTGGTCCCGGGCTTTTTCCAGCTGTTCAATGGCTCCCCCACGTAGTTCTTCTGAATTTCGAATAGTATTCAAAATCCTCTGTTTTCGATTATCTAATAAATCATTTAATGAAAGTGGATTATTTTTCCATTCATTGCAAAACTTCCATGATCCCTTCCCGAACCAAACATGAATCTTTCGATTCATTTGGCTCTCACGCTCAATCATTTCAATTACTTAATGGGAATTCCCATAGTTTTTTTGACTGGAATGAGCCTATCCTCTCTTATCTATTCATAATTCATATTCCAAAATATCGAAACTAATAACTAATCCAAGATCGGAATATTCGGAGGATTCTTCTGACTAAAGAGGTAATTGTCAGTAAAGCTGTTTCTTTTTTTTCTTCAAATCCAAAGAATTTATACTTTATGCATAGGTTATCAATTCAGCATTGGGTAAGAATGGTGAAAATACCCATTTTCGAAAAAGAAAAAAAGGGGGGGGGCAAATCATTTTTTTCGATATGAGTGTTCTATACCGAAAACACTTTCCAACTATTCTATTTTGAACCCATTTATGTATTAACATATATAGTAGAAATTTATGTATTAACATAGTAGTAGAAAGAGTACTTTGCTGCATCTGGACTTCAAACTCTTTAGTTTTAACCATGTTAATGGTTCCACGTTATTGATTGATAGAGAATCAAAGTATATTTACCAATGAATCGCGAAATGCTATGGTTCTTAAAGACGATTTCTTAATTTTTATTCAGAAGTAATTCGCAGGATTATGCACCTTTGCTAGTTAAAACGAAAAAAGTGCAGCTGGTTTAATACAGCCTATTCTTGAAATAAACAACTCACACACACTCCCTTTCCAAAAAAAATTAATACACCAAGAACTACACTTAGATTTATTGGATTTGTTGCTAAAATATCGGTATTAAACCCGAAACTCCCGGCGTATGGCCAGTGACCCAAGGAAACGAAAGAATCGGTTACATTTTTCATATGATCTCCTCTTCTCTTATAGACAGATAGACGGACTAATTATCTATTTTTTATTCTTATTTTATATATTTTTTTTTTATATTATTGTTGTATACTTATGCTATTCTTCTTTTTTTTTTCTTTTACTAAATTTATTAAATTGAATTCAATTTAATTTTAATAGAGTTAAAACAAAAATGGATTTTTGTTTTTTTTTTTTTCAATTTGAAATTGCTAATAAGAACAATTTCCGTAGCAGGGCTCGTATCAATTTCGAAATATCTCCTTTGTTGCAAGACTTCCTTAAAAAAGTTTCGATTGGACTAAGAATAAGAAGGGGGAAGGAAGAAAGTGAGTCGGTATCCTAATTCCTGATTCTCAAATCAGTCCTTCCCGCGGGTTATTGTCCCAATAACAATAAAAAGAAATAAATAATTGTAATTCTAGGAATGAAATCTTGATAGAATTCAAAAAAAAAAAACAAAGAGCAAGTACAAAGTCCAAAGCAATAAAAAAATACGTATTTTTTTTATATTTATGGGATTAGACAAAAGGATTCGCAAATAAAAGTGCTAATGCTACAACCAATCCATAAATAGTTAAAGCTTCCATAAAAGCCAGACTAAGCAATAAAGTACCCCGTATTTTTCCCTCTGCCTCGGGCTGTCTCGCGATACCTTCTACAGCCTGGCCCGCAGCAGTGCCTTGACCAACACCCGGTCCAATAGAAGCAAGCCCAACAGCCAACCCAGCAGCAATAACAGAAGCGGCAGAAATCAATGGATTCATGATAAGTTCCTCGCACCAAAATAAAGAAATGGTTAATGATACAATCAGCCAATACATTATGATTTAATTATTCCCTAGATAATCTTTTCACCCAGTCGATATAATAACTCTGAATTAAAATAATAATATTATTGGATCGTTCGAATTCAATTACTTCAATACCTATTTTTTTAGTTACTATCTAGGGAATTTTAGTGAATTCCCATAACTTTTCGTTTTTCCATTTCTTTGTTATAAACCATTCTTTGAATTCGAATTCTTCCTTCTTTTTCTTGTTCTTGATTGAATCTCTTGTTCCAAACCAAAAGAAAGACTTTTATTGGAATCCCTATGTAAATTCCTAGCAGTAGTCGGGCAAATTAGATATATCTTTTAGCTCATATAGAACTAGTTAATACTTAATATTACATATACATGTCTTTCTTACATAACGTAAACCAACTATTCGTATCTTAGATTAAATCGGATTCTAAAATCATTTTTCAAAAGATCCACCAAGGAAAGTTGGCTTTTAACCGTTCATTATATATATTCAATACACCTAGTTTGATCCCACTCTCCTAAACAAGTCATTTTATTTTTTCTGAATCTCATTATTTTGTAAACTCTTCTCTTCCCTTTATTTATCATTATCCCACATGTATACAATCAATCTAAACAGGCAAATTCAATCGTAAATAAAAAAACAATTTTTGTTCAGATTATGACTCATAAGCTTGGTATTGCATGAACACAACAATCACAACAATATAAAGAAAATATTCATTGGAAGGGTACCGAGCGAATTTTAGGAAAAAGATCTTTTTGATCTCTTTCCTTTTTTACAATTTCCTAATATCGTAATCTTTTTTACTATTTATCCAGACCGTATAAACTTTTTGTCTATTTATGTTCACTAAGTAGATTATCTTGAGCAAGGGATCGATTGCCTTGCACTAAGCTAAAAAAGACTATTTCGAAAATTAGTCAATGATGCCCCTCCATGGATTCGCCTATATAAGCCGCAGCTAAAGTTGCAAAAATAAGAGCTTGAATACCACTTGTAAATAATCCAAGGAACATGACAGGTATAGGAACCACTGAAGGTACTAAAGAAACAAGAACAACAACTACTAATTCATCCGCTAATATATTTCCGAAAAGTCGAAAACTAAGTGATAAAGGTTTTGTGAAATCTTCTAAAATGTTAATGGGTAAAAGGATTGGAGTTGGTTGAATGTATTTACCGAAATAACCTAATCCTTTTTTGCTAAGGCCGGCATAAAAATATGCTACTGACGTAAGTAAAGCTAAAGCAACGGTAGTATTTATATCATTCGTAGGTGCAGCTAACTCCCCATGAGGTAACTGTATGATTTTCCAAGGTAAAAGTGCCCCTGACCAATTAGAAACAAAAATAAATAGAAACATAGTTCCAATAAAAGGAACCCATGGACCATATTCCTCTCCAATCTGAGTTTTGCTAACGTCTCGAATGAATTCAAGGACATATTCGAAGAAATTCTGACCGTCAGTCGGAATGGTTTGTGGATTCCGAACAGCTACAATGGCTGAACCTAATAAGATAGCAATTACAACCCAAGAAGTAATAAGTACTTGGGCGTGGACTTGGAAACCCCCTATTTTCCAATAGAAATGCTGGCCTACTTCCACACTGGATAGAAGATATAACCCTTTTAGTGTGTTGATGTAAGATGATATAACATTCATATTGCCCTCGGAAAGAAATAAAACTTTAAAAGGAATTATTTTGATTCAACCATCTTTTTTTGACTTGTTAATTGAATTGGATATTTTTGATACCAACTAATCGCCTAATATCCCCAGCTATCTTTATCTATTTTGTGCGATTCAGGAATAGTAACCGATTCCATAAATCTCTAGAGTTCACAAAATAATTTATTTATCTTATTATTAATCAGTGATTTCGTATATAGCTAGAACGTCCTTCACAAATTGCAAAGACTAATTTGTTAAGAATTAATCGGATTGAAGCTATAGCATCATCATTCGCTGGAATCGAAATATCTGCGATATCGGGGTCACAGTTTGTATCAATTAAACAAATCGTTGGAATTCCCAAAGTGATACATTCTCGAAGAGCCGTACATTCTTCTTGCTGATCAACGATTATTACAATATCGGGTAACCCCGTCATATATTTAATCCCGCCCAAATATGTTTGCAAATGAGATAACTGTCTCTTCAATCTAGCCGCATCCCCCTTCGGAAGGCGGTTGAGTCTCCCCGTCTTTTGTTCCATTCTCAAGTCCCTGAACTTTTGAAGTCTCGTTTCTGTAGTGGACCAGTTCGTTAAAATACCACCGAGCCATTTTTTATTAACATAATGACACCGAGCCCTTATTGCAGCCCGCGCTACTGAATCAGCTGCTTTATTTTTGGTACCAACAATTAAAAATTGTTTTCTCCTACTTGCTGCATCAAAAACTAAATCACAAGCTTCTGATAAAAAACGAGCGGTTCGAGTAAGATTTGTAATATGAATACCTTTACGCTTTGCAGAAATATAAGGTGCCATTCTCGGATTCCATTTTCTAGTACCATGACCAAAATGAACTCTTGCTTCCAGCATCTCTACCAAATTAATGTTCCAATATCGTCTTATCATTTCTCCCCACACTTCCTATCTCTCT